ACTTGATGCGCTCCAAAGGTTGCCCTTCATTGACCAGGTTTGGTTTGGTTAAGGGGTTAGGGACGGTCCGCGCATCCTGGCACAGCCACACTTCAGTACAAGCCGTCAGCTCCATGCTCGAATCACCACGAAATTCGGGAGGGATTTCTTTCTCTATGGTGATTCCTATTGGGATTTGACAGCCGCCGGTAGACGTGGTACGGCCAGCTCCACGCTCGATAGCCAGTAGAGTTTCGGTTAGGTTCGTTTCCCTCGGGCGTAGCTATTGGATTTCGCTAAAAGTGAGAAAACCGGACAAGATAGAAGGAGATTCTCAATATCGAGGGTGATCGAACAACTTAATTTGTTGTGGCAGTTTAGGGTGTACTGCAAGACTACCCATTGGTATCGATTCCCTTGGGACCCGAATTCGAAATGGATTTTGTGTGATAGGGTCTCTATCAGCGCGATCATATAATAATATATCCATAAAGCATAAAGACTGACTGAAGCTGAAGGCGGGAATCCATAGCATCAATAGATCCACTCGCGTTCGATTGAATGGAATTCCTATGAGAAGTACGAGCGATGGTTGATAGACAGAAGGATCGACTGATAGATGTAGCAGGTAACCTGGAATCCCTCGCGGATCCCGATCTGGACCTCAACCTCAGGAGGCTGTAGGCGACTTGGTTGGAACAGGGAATGACTCTTTTGAAAAAGGAATCCTCGATGGACGGAAGGCATTATTACGGACTGACTGACTCTCTGACTGACTTTCCATGTAGGTTGGAAACTCGGAGAAAGAGAGACTGACGATCCATGGAATCCCTAGCTCACTCAGACGCTCTTTCCTTCCTTCGTTCAGGTAGGGACTGACTTATCATGGTTCCAGAATGAGTAGCAGACGGCCAATGCTATATTGACTGAACCAGTAGCCACCCCTCGAATTGGAATATGGATTTGATCCGTACCCTGAAAAAGTATACACTAAAAGCCTTCCTTAACCCAGTAGATCAAAATCCCCTCGCCGCCTGGCCAGTTAAGACCCCGAACGAGGCAAAAAATGTATAGTACTCTATTCTAATAGATTATTTCATCATTTTTTCTTTCTTCAGAAAAGCGAGCGTCTTTCATTTTCATGAGTTTACATTTAAATGAAGCTTATTACGAACACTGTTCATGAGTTTACATTGTCAATGAAGTCGAGCGGTTCATCTAAATTTCATGGAATTTACATTGTCAATGAAGTCAAGCGAGCGAGATGCCGTACAAGATCCTTATTCGCATCAAACTCCTTGTCTGCATCATTATAAGCGAGTTTACGAGCTCCGAGCGAGTGAGTTTACGAAAAGACTCTATCCTTATCATTCATGAGTTTACGAATGAAGTCAGCATCTTGATCTTTACGAGCGTCCCTGTTCATGAGCAGCGCGAATGAGATATAGTCCGCATCCGAATTTTCCTTTATTCCCTTCTATTTATTATTTTTATTTCATATAATTACTTCCCTTATTTCATTATTGACCTTCTTTTCCTTCTTTCTTTTCTCTTTTTTTATACATGCAACTTCTTGAAGTCTATTGCATAGCCTTGTTTTCCTTTTTCTTCTATTGCATAGCCTTGTTTTCCCTATATATATATATATGACTTCTTTCCTTCAGCTTCCACCCTTTTTGACGTGACGTATTTTCTTCGTTTCCTTATCCCTTTAAACCCTTTATTGAAAATCATTCATTATTATTATTATTTATTCATAAAAACAAGGTTTGTTCAAGACAGAATGGTTTAGTTAGTTGCTACGAATCTGACCATTCTTATCTGTAGAATACCGTTCTTATCTTAAAAGACTTGACCATCATGATATTCTGAGATTCTATATTTCACCATCTTGACCTATGAGAATCTTACCATCATGATCATCACCATCTCTATCTATGAATCTTTCTATCCTGATTATCTTATCTCTAAATAATCCGCCAAAGAGCCTTCTTCTAACTAGGAGAGTCAGCAAGCTACCGGAAGCGACTGGCTCCCCCCTTTGAATTTCCAATGCCTCTCCTTTTCGTTCTACTTAGGTTAGGTGGACCGAACTCTCGACAGAATAGAAAAGAGGACCGCAGGCCTGTGTAGACACCTCAACGAACTCATGTGGACACTCCTCCGCCCGAGGACAATCTTGAAAATACACATAATACACATAAAGAGCCGTTTTTCTTTTCTTTGCTGATTCCTCTCAATGAAATTTTCCATGTTGCACTAAGTTACTTACGGATGTATGCATGCGGTCCGGGAACACTTTGGGGTGAACACCCATCCGAACAAGTAGGGTCAATAGTTCAGCATTTAGGCCGTAACATTTAGCAACAAACAAATCTTTAACCCAACAAGTGCTCTCCGAACCGAGCTAGATAGTCTCCTATCACTAGGCTCACCAACCAACCTGGACTTTTATTCTTATTATTCCTACCATGGTTATCTATATAAAAACCATAAGGATTGTTTCCAGCCTAGAGTTCCCATATGACATAAGCGCTCTTGGGTGGGGTGGGCCATCATTCGCCAGGTCTTTGAGTGCCCGTCGTACCACGTGGTTGGTGCACTAGGCTGATCGAGACTCTACTTTTCGGATCTGGCACCTGCGCCCGGCCCGGCCCGGTCTGCCAGCTCTTAGCGGCTCTACGTCCGGTCGTGCGTGGTATGTTCGCGATTCGTACAAACCTTTATTGGGCTGGGCCATTCCATCAAATCTTTGAGAAGGATCTCATATTTGATTGTCGGCGTGGCGATAGGCTTCGCTTCTACGACTGGCTTCCCAGCCGTTGCAAACACTGAGCGAGAACGGTAAGGGGCGACAATGTCGTTGCGCGGGGATGCCCAAGCTGGGGCAAACAAAGCCGTCCGGCCCTACCGGATTAGGAATGCGAAGGCCTTTCCTTCGAAAGGAGACCCGGGAAAGAAAGAGCTATGCTATTGACCAACCCTTTCGTAGTGACTTCGAATCCATAGGCCTCCCCTTTTTTCTCATTTCTAATGAGGCGGGCCGAATAGAGAAAGAAATGCAGAACAGGGGTCGCCTTTTCTTTTTAAGGGTCCCTACTGAAGTACCAAAGGCTTTCGGGGCTGACATCCATAGTCTTTCAGTAGCTCATGGCTCAAGGGGATAAGGGCTTTCTTCAGTAGCGCCCTTAGATTAGAATAGAATCTAAGCCCTTTGAAGCGCATGAGTAGCTGGTAGGGCTTTCGTTCTTTTCGCTCCCAGCAGGGGATTCCTATCTATATGACCTCCGGGCGGTACAAAGTACACCTCTTCCGTAGAGGCAGGTAGTAACCTAAGCTTAAAGAGTCTGTTCAAGGCTTATCTATCAATGGAAAGAAATCAGTGCGTGGGGAATCCTAGAAAAGATCGATTGATACTCCCTCCCCGGTCCCACGAAGATCTCTACGTACTTGTCCTGTCCAGGACAACTGAGATTTTCCGGTCTGCGTGCGTGGGAGCAGCTCAAACAAAGAAGAGTCTGGTCCGGTCTGAATTCAGGCCCGGCCCGCCCGTCTGCAGCTAGGTCCGGGAATGGCGCCAGGCGAGGGCGCCGCTATGCCCCGCTGCTCTGCTGCGGCCGGCCCCCGGACTATGCAAAAGAATCGAGGCCGGGAGGTCTCGTCTATAGCCCCGCCTTTGGTGATTGACCGGCCTAATGCCCCTTAACTTAATGAATCGAATGCGACCTTCGTTTGATTCCGACGGCCGGCATAGATCTCATGAGACCCGCCCACTATGACTACGAAAAAAGCCCTGCCCTTTTCCTTCGCTACTAGGAGAGGAAGCAACTTCTATTAGCGCCGGACCTTTAGTCGAATTGATCGTGTCATGTGCAACGTCCATCAATGAAGGTTCATCTTTGTCTATTGATTTAGACTCCTTCCCCCTTCCCTTATACGAATAAGATCGAGAGGGGCCCCAAGAACGGAAGCCTTTCGACTCACTCTCGTAGGGCTCGCCCTCGAGCCCTGGGCGGGTCGGCCGGGTCTTTCCCTGTTGTTCTGTTCCCGCCACGAGAAAGACGCACGGAAGAGGTATGCCCAGCGCGTGGAGGATCCGTTGAGAGTGTCCGCTGTCTCGGTAGGGAACAGTACGAGATTCCCCTATTGAATCAAGAAAGAGAGAGGTCAGTGCTACGGCCCCCTATTGTTTGATCCAATATTGACCGCCCCGAATTCTTGGCCCGTAGCGGTCCTTGCTTTTCAAAAAGCGGAGCGGGGCAAATTGATCGTACTTGCTCAGTGTGCCCCCTTTTCGTCGAGTGCCCCGCCCGGGCTGTTGGCCTACCAAGCACTTGCCCGCTGCTCCTGCCGCCCGCTCGGCGGGCGGAGCGCTCGTTATCCTGACTGTTCTCTCTGCTGGGGCCCCCTCCCATTGCTCTAGCCATAAGCTATGGCAGCTCCAGCTCGCACCCACAAGGCCCGCCCTGCGAGGCCAGAGTAGGCTCCGCGGTCAGCCCCCATTCGAATTACGTTAGGGGGTCTTTCGCTTTTGCCAGATCTAGAGAGATACTACGAGTCCTCCGTCCCAGATTCCCTCGCCGCGGCCATCTGGTTCACCGGTACTACCAAAAACTCTCATGCTTACGTTACTGATGTAAGTAATATCTCGGACCACGAAGACCCCGGTCGTGCTTCTGGTTGACATTCCCATCATCATTTTGAAGTTGGAAACTCCTCGTGCTCTGCCATAAGAACTTGGAGTCCGTATCATGGTGAAGGACGCTGTGATTCTTGCTCAAAAAACTGACCGAACGCGTTCGAGTTATTGGCTCGTCCGACCCGGCAGCATTCATGAGTCGCTCGTTCAACTGTCCCTCGGAGACACGGTCGAGAAGTGCCATGCATGGTCGCCTCCCGTCCTTTCTTTCTCTCGGTGACCCCCTAAAAAAAGGGGGGACTTCTGCAACGGGCTATGCCACCCATGACTTATGAGGGAAGTCGCATCCATCCCATCGCAAGCACCTACAATGTCATGATCACATTGGTTTACCCCTTTTTCTTTGGTAGTTCAACGGACGGTCGCCCCTCCAACAAGAAAAGGTAGAAATATAGGAACTTCTCTGCCATTTGGATCGGAGAATTTATGGAGGAAATCGGGTTTGACATTTCCAGAAACCACACGATTATATAGCCAAAGGGAATAAGCCGCGCCTAAAATCATCCCAAGCGCTGCTAATGTGGCTACTAAGCTATTTCTTTGGAAAGCTCCTACTGAGATGGGAAATTCCCCGATAAAGCTGCTAGTACCAGGTGAACTCATATTGGCCAAAGTGGAAGAGAAGGAAATGGTAGAGAGATTCGGCATGGTGCTCACTGAACCTCCGTAATATCTAACAAGTCGAGTCTTATGTCGGTCATATAGAACACCAACACATAGAAAAAGGGCTGGAGGAACCGGTCCATGACTTGACATCGGTGGAATGCTACCTCCAATTCCCTGTATGTTCGATAGAGCCAAATATTCCCCCCCACTGATCGGAGTACGCCGATTACCCCCCGAACCGTACAAGATAGTTACAACCTATCATACGGCTTTCTAACTCCACTGATTTTTCTGGTCGTTCCGCTCTGTCGGATCGATGGCAGAGACCCCCCGACATTTTTTACATAATGGTTCCTGCTTCCTACCCATAGTTAGCATGTATCTCCCCGGGTCATACTTTAGTATCACATCGTAGACCCCCACCCCAACTCTATCTTCCTTATCAGTGAACCGGAACATAGTGTAGTGCATAGGTACTCTTCGATGCAGCGGGGACGAGACGACATGACATACTACGATCACGTACAGAAGACCTTCGGCTCGGCAATATGGAACCTCTCAACTGCTCCCGTTCCGGGTCCTATCGGGATAGGTAGGCCCCAGCTTTCCCCTCCCCCCGACCGTTCCCCACGGCTGACAAATCCAATAGGAGTTTAGGCCGTAAAAGAAAGGCACCGGCCCCCTTCCCCCCACTGGATTTTGCTTTCCTTATCTACGCGCGCACTGCGTCAGCACTGGCGAAAACAAAGAGGTCGGCTTTACTGAAGAAGAAGGGGCAGGCCGGGTGCTTGTGGGCCCCCCTCTGCAGCAAGTGCTTGTTGGACCCCCACCCCCGTTTCCCGAGAGGGGGCCGGGGTGTGTTTCCCCAGCGGCCGGCCAGTGGCGGCAGAAAACGAACTCGGGTGGGCTCCGCGTGGTTCGCGCTTTCTTGTTAAGAGAGCTTATCATTCTCTTATAGAAGCCCGCGTCCACGCCGGGGACGGGTAAAGCCCAGCGAAGCAGCAGGGAGTCGGAGGGGATGAGGGCGACTCCGCCCATGGGTTGGACCACACCACAGGTGGCCACGACAGGAGAGGGGTCATTGTCGGACCGGAACAAGAAACGGGAGCTAGTCGTTCCCGCTTCCCCACCCTTGCTTAGCGTTCCACTTGTGATCCTGGATGCAGTGGAGGATTTGGAGAAATGCGCCCGAATGTTATCCCCTCCCTCCAAAAGACCCTACTTCTCTTTCCCCCCTCGAGAAAGAAAAGAAGAAAGGATTGATTCTCTTCTTTCATGTGAATGGCCCTGGCCCTCTCTTGTATCGAATGGTTTTTCGTGCTATACACCACGTTGAGAGACACCAACCTCCTATGTACCGTACCATTTTGTTGGGTACCTCGAAAGGGAGGTGCTCCTTATGATGCTACGGACGGCTGTCCGAAGTGCAATGACGGGGTAAACTCGGACTCGGATAGGATAGGATTGTGCGTGCCGGGCCCTTCGGGTGTCCATATTTTGGCCGAGTTCCCCGTACCGTAGGCCCCTATGTTACGCGGCCGTCAGATTTGGTTACGTTCGTTCCACCGCTGTTACGCCAGAAATCCAAGGTTCCACACGAGCTCCCGTTCTGCGGCGTGGTGGCAGGACCACTAGGGGATTGGCTCCGGGTGTAGGTAGGGTAAAATCCGCAGGGGTCATGCAAATACATAGGCCCCTTCCCTTCTGCCGAGTTGTTTAGAAGGCGCTTTCCGTTCTACGATCCCTCGGAGCGAAGGGTTAGGCAGGTAGTACGGGCCCTCTGACTTCCAGCTATGTGCTGTGCGGCTCCCGCGAAGCGAATGAAGGGAAGCTCGAAGCTTTCCAAGCCGATGACCGCGGCGCGGCGGCTTATTTATGTAGTGGTCGGCCTTCTATTATAAAGCTCGCTAAGCTTCGCTTCCCCCCCCCCCTTACTGAACTTCACTTAGTAGTCTCTATAAGCGACTTGTCGAGTCTACGAAGCTTTGCTTCTTGTAGTCGTAGTATGTATAGTAGAGTAGTCGGCCCGTAATGCCTCCTTCCAGCCCAGAAAGCTGGGCCTCCTGCGCCAAGTCGATCTTAGTTTTTAGGCCGTCCCGGCCCGGAAGCGAAGCTTCTACGACGAGTCGCTTCTCCCCTTCTCCACTCTCTCTGGCGGAGAAAGCTCTTCGAGCTTCCGGGTGAGCTTACGCGGACTCTCAGCCTCTTTGATTGGTAGACGGGCGGGCGCCCCCTACTTAAGATTCAAAAAAAGGTCAAAGAATCAATAAGGGAATAAGGTAGATAAGGATGAGAATAAGGATGCAGTCATTAGGTCTATCTAGGTATTGTCGAGTATCGCCTACGGCTTGCCTACGGCAAGATTCGAATATAGCTAGAAAGACCTATAAAGACTGATTTATAGGTACTATCATTGTATTAAAGAGTATCGCCTACGGCTTGCCGTAGCAGTCAATAGAGACTAGTCTCTCCTGCTAGAAAGACCTAATGAATATAGCGAGTCTCTCCTAAAGACTAGTCTCTCCTAAAGTCTCATTCGTCAACTCGCTCGCTTGACTTCATTGACAATGTAAACTCATGAACAGCGTAATAAGCTTGATTCGTCAACTCAATCACAGCACTCGCTGCATTCGTAGACTCACTCGCTCGGATGAAGTAAGCCCTTCTCACGATGAAAGAAATATCAACGTCGTGACGGTTTGGTTAAAAGACTACTCTACTCTCTACTATAGGCTAGGCTACTTCTAGCTTGATAGTGGTTTTCACTTTGGTGTAGTTTTTTTGAGTATTAGTACTGAATGAACATAAGCTTCAAACAAAGGCGAGCAGTAGAAGCCCTTCTCCGGCCTGGGAAAAGCAGCGAACTCTAGAAGCTAGGGCTTTGTTCACCTTTGGACACGAACACTATTCAGTTCTCAGCGGAAACCCGCCTTAGAGATTGAACGTCGACTTATCTTATTGCCGTTCAATCTAAGACAGCGCTGATAGCTTGTAGTGAGCAGCCCCCCTTATGAAACCGAAAGCTGCCTTTGGTACTTACTTAAGTAGTTAAGGCGAACAGCCCCCCTTGCAACTATGATAGAGAGCCGTCTGCTTGTTGCCAAACCAACCCAGTTCGCCTTTCTTTTGAATCAAAGTAGGGCGAGCGTACCCTTTCCTTTGTTTATAGTCATGGCAAAAGGCCTTTTTGAATCAAAGTAGGTCGCGACTGTTGTATTGTAGTTGGTCGGGGGGCTTCTACGACAGCTCCGCTTCCTCGTCTTGCTTCTGGCCTTTGCTTGCTTCTCTCGTGCTTGCTTGCGCGAAGGCTTAGAGTCCTTTTCGCTAGGTCCAAAAGCTTCCGTCAAAGCGAAAGATCTGATCCAACAGAAATCCCGCATATTGAGCGCAGCTGATATGCGGCTACGGCTAGGCGATCATATCATGCAATATAAATCTATATGGATAGAGAGATCCCCTAGATATAAAGATAGAATAGATGTTCATGGATAGACTATCATTCCATTGATTCACGAAATGGCTCGTCGATCCAATCATTCTTCTGGTCTCTCTCCGCCCCCCGCCCCGAAACTGACCCACGGCACAGCGCCCATTCGCTTCGCGCGCGGGAAGGCAACGAAGTTCAGTTCAAGAGACCGCAGCGGAGTGGAGCAGCCGCGACACTTCCTTACCTTAGCTGGATCTCGCTGGTGCCACCCATAGGTAGGTAGGCTAGGATGTGTGACGTTTGGAGTTGTCGTTCGTGCACCTGTCCCCAATGGAAGAATGAGTGATCCGTTCCCCTTCATTCAGATCATGGCCTTACCACTCGGTCCCCGATGGCCAGCGGGGGATTCGGTATAGCAGCTCACGTTCCTTTGCGCTGCGCGTTCCCGCTAGACACGTGTTAGCTGTAGGAAGTATGGTTCCGAAAGTGACTTCGGTTTGCCAGTTCAGGCTCAACTCCTCGCTTTACGTTAGCGGACCTACAGGTCGGGCCGGGGCTCCGCGCTCTTTCTTTCTGTGTGGGACGATGCCGGGGAGAGAAGGGAATGCGTCGAGGCACAACTCCATTTTGATTTGCTTTTCCCTCAATGAGATGAGCCCAGTGCATTGGACCGATGGATAAGAGAACTGAGCTGGCCCAAAAAGCGCTTGGGCGCTCTACGTACGATGTAGACTCCATCTGATACATATCGATTTCTTTCTGATGGATCCAGAATAGATAGATATCTTGTCTCATCAATAGATAGAAATAGGAGATTTCCCCTTATTATTTATAGATTTCCTCTCTATCCATTCCTAGATATCTCTTTCGATTTCGATCTATCAGAACAGATCAGGCCATCTATCAATTATCAATCGATTTGAAAATAGCACGTTCATCTCGCTTTTCGTTCATTTCCGCCACGCCATAATAGCCGCCATAATAAGAAGCAGGCGAAGCAGCTAGAAGCGCTCGCTTCGCGCCCTTGAATTCTGATTCACGAATTGGGACAGAAAGATTCGATTCTTACTTCGTAGAGCCGGTGCTGCTGCTGCCTGCGCGTAGGGCCGTCCCCCACTCCCGTCCCGGGGCGCTAAGGGGCTTTTCGTTTTTGGAACAGACGGCAGTGTTTTGCTGACGCCTCGAATCAAGTGTTGCGACATGCTATGTTTTCTCCCCCATTGCTAGTAGGTTGATGGGTCGCACGCCCGGCACACATGTTTTGGCCTTGTGTGTCCAACACTCAAAAT